CAAAATGATGAATAAGAATAATAAAATAAAAATATCTATTTAATTCATTTTAATTCATTTAACCCCTTTCCTAGAAAGAAAGGAAATAGTTAAAGTTTATATCTTAACGAATCACACGTAGAGATATTGATAACACACATAGCGTTAATGGTATTTCATAACTAATTGATTGTGCAGCAGCTCGTAGACCACCTAAAAAGGAATATTTATTATTTGATCCATATCCTGACATAAGAAGTCCAACGGGAGCAATACTTGAAATGGCGATCCATAAAAAAACACCGATACTGAGATCGGCTAGAACAAGGCGATAGCCAAAAGGAATTACTGAATAACTTAGTAAAATTGATATAACTGCTATGGATGGTCCGATACTGAATAACCGAGTATCTCCTCTAGATGGAAGAAGATTCTCTTTGAAAAGTAATTTTGTTCCATCTGCTAGAGCTTGAAGAATTCCCAAAGGACCGGCATATTCAGGTCCAATACGTTGTTGTATCCCTGCGGATATTTCTCTTTCTAACCAAACAATTACTAGTACGCCTATTGTGATTCCTAATACAGGAGTCAAAATAGGGACAAGCATCCATATGCTCTCATAAAGTTCTTTTAAAGATTCCAATCTGGAAAAAGAATTGATAGCTTCTACTTCTCTTGTATCAATTATCATTTCAACGATCAACTTCTCCCATAATGATATCTATGCTACCTAGGATCGTCATAATATCAGCCAATTTCATTCTTTTAACTAACTGAGGAAGAATTTGCAAATTGATAAAACCCGGCGGGCGAATTTTCCATCTCCAAGGAAAAACACTCTGATCCCCTATCAGAAAAATGCCCAATTCCCCTTTTGGGGCTTCGACTCGCACATAAAGTTCTTGTTTCGACAATTCAAAAGTTGGAGAAGGTTTTTTACTAATAAATCGATATTCAAAATCATTCCATTCGGAATCCTTTACTTTATCAAAGCACCGGATTTCTAAATTCTCATAGGGCCCCCCCGGAATTCCTTCTAGAGCCTGTTGAATAATTTTTATAGATTCTGTCATTTCGTTGATTCGTACTAAATAACGAGCTAATGAATCCCCCTCTTTTTGCCATTGGACTTCCCAGTCAAATTCATCGTAACACTCATAATGATCAACTTTACGAAGATCCCATTGTATCCCTGAAGCTCGGAGCATTGGTCCTGATAAACCCCAATTTATTGCCTCCTCTCCGGTAATAATGCCCACCCCCTCAACTCGTTCTAAAAAAATAGGATTTCGCGTAATAAGTTTTTGATATTCAGCAACCCTTGTTAAAAAATAATCACAAAAATCCAAACATTTATCGATCCAGCCATGAGGTAGATCAGCGGCTACTCCTCCGATACGAAAATAATTATGCATCATTCGCATACCGGTAGCAGCTTCGAATAGGTCATATATCAATTCTCTTTCTCGAAAAATATAGAAAAAGGGGGTCTGTGCACCAATATCGGCCATAAAGGGTCCAAGCCATAATAAATGAGAAGCTATACGACTCAACTCCAACATAATTACTCTGATATAGCTGGCCCGTTTAGGTACTTGAATATTTCCCAATTGTTCTGGTGCATTTACGGTTATTGCTTCTGTGAACATAGTAGCTAAATAATCCCAACGTGTTACATAAGGCAAATATTGTATAATTGTTCGGTTTTCCGCAATTTTTTCCATCCCTCTGTGTAAATAACCCAATATTGGTTCACAGTCAATAACATCTTCACCATCTAAGGTAAGGATGAGTCGAAGAACACCATGCATTGATGGGTGGTGAGGACCCATATTGACTATCATGAGATCTTTTTTTGTAACTGGTGCAGTCATAGGTTTTTCCCCGATTCATTCTTTCATGAATTGCTGAAAGCAAAAAGAAGTTTATTAAAATTTAAGCGAATAATTCAAAATGACTCTTCAAATTAACGAGTTTTTGTCTCTCGAATACCCAATTGACTAATTAATTCTTTATACCGTACTCTATTTTTTTTTGACAAATAAGCCAAAAGTCGTTGACGTTTTCCCAGAATTTTCCGCAGACCTCTTTGAGATAAATAGTCTTTTTTGTGCAATTCCAAATGCGAAGTAAGTCTCTCTATCTTATTGGTGAAACTGAATACTTGAAATTCAACAGATCCCTCCTTTTTTTCTTGCGAACTAACTGAAATGAATGAATTTTTTATCATAAAAGAACCCCCTTTTAATATATGAATTTTACCTATCAGTAATAATAATAATCCCAGTCATTTTAATCGGGTATACACAACAATCAATCTGAATTTCTTTATCTTGATGGGTTCCCATTTTATCAAATCAAATTAATCAACAATCAATCCAATTTTAGTCGGATAGGTATACACAAGGATATACATTTCCGCATTCACAAAAGAGAATAATTTAGTCCTAAAATGAAGAAGATTCTGTTGATTTTTTTCTAGATCGAATGAATGGATACGTCATTGAATTAGTATCCTATATTAGACTGGAATGAAAGACAAGACGCGTGGGCCTCTCTTTGCTTTCATATAGCAGATATGTTACAGGGATATATGGTCAAAATTGACCATCAAAAAATTTGCAATCGTGGATACATTTTGATCCTTAGCATACTGAAACGACTGCCATTATTGGTATCAAACCAATAACGATTCATACAAGCTAAATCTTCTAATCGATAATTTGGCCAAAGGAAGAATTTGAATCTCATTAATTTCTTTTTATCTCTATCAAGATGTGTACTTTCATCCAAAAATTGACCCCAGTTTCTTACGTTGTTCCCGTTGCAAAATACTGGATTTTTATTCATACCATTCCTCTTCTTTGAAGTGAAACAAATTAGAATTCTCAATTCTCTACGACGTCTCGATGATAAAATCTTTTCAGGAACAAGCAAATCAGAATGATTTTTGTCTCTATTTTCAGTTATCGTTTTATGTTTTTGAATGGATTCATCAAAATTCTTCTTATTAAGATATCTTTTTGCTCGATATCTTTGATTAATTTTTTGCTTACTCTTATGAATCAATGAAATACCTATGGTTTGATACATAATAAATTGTCCATCATTTTTTACAGACAGACGACGGGGTTCGATAAGCAATATCCCCCTTTTTATCAATTCTATAAGAGTTAAATTCTCTTGAATCAACATTATATCCAGACTTATTTCTTTGCTTTGAATAGAGGATATAGCAATTTCTCTTGGATTTATCAGTCTAAGCAGGAGACAATATACCCTAATATTATTGAGTATTTTTTTATTCAAAGCATCATTCCATCTCAATTGAAAAACTAAATATCTTTTCAGATATAAATCGAGTTCTGCTTCTGTGGTGCTCTTGTATTGTTTTTTCTTTTTATCTTTTTTTGTATCTGATCTAGGATAATCTTCTTCAATATCTTTTTTTTGGTTTGAGAGAAGGGGTCCAATATTTCCTTTGTTTTGTGCATCTGATCCAAGATTTCCTTGGCTTGCGGGTTTTTTTTCTTCTTGATTTCGAGTCTTTAATTTTAATTCAAAAGATTTTTTTTTATTCGATGAGATAAAAGGATCCTTTTGGTGCTTTCCATTGATGTTTTGATTTTCACTAAAATTTTCATTTATATTCAAATTAAAAAGAAGTAATTTGCTTGGTATAACCCATGGTTTCATTTTATAGGCATTATAAAGTAGCACAAATTCTGGTAAGAACCCCAATCCCAGATTCGATATGGGACGATTTACTATTTCTTCATTCATTCCCATCCAATCAAAATATTTTCTATCCATATTTTTCTCCATATACAAAATAGAACCTTCTCTTAGATAATTATTGATAGGGATACCTCCCAGCATATCAAATAATTGGTGTTTCTGTGTGTTGTAATTATAATAAATTTGTTGTTTCTTATTTGCTTGTAATGGTGATCCATAAATATATGAGGTCCTCTTATTTTCATAATAAATAGATTTATATGATAAAAGATCATATCTATAGTATTTTTGAAACTTCTCTTTTTGATTCGGTAATGAATATACGTCATAATCATTTTGTTTGTTGTAATGCATTAATTGTCCTTTTTTATCTGACCCCCATTTGCTTAAATCCTTATTATTTTGAGTCGTACGACGTTGATTGACTCTATTTCGCCATTTTTTTGGTATTAATCTAGACCATCTAATCTGAGAGAAATTGTATTGATAATGACCTCTTAACCAAATTTTCCATTGATTCATTCCAGAATTCCGAGATTTCTTATGATCTAATTCGGAATGAAATAGGCCTTGTGTTCCAAATCCAAAATAAGTCTTTATTGCAGTCTTAAGAAAAAACGATGTTCCGGTATATTGAAGAACAGATCTTAAGTTATACAAGTTAATAACTTGTGTTTGTGATATTTTGTAAAATACATATGCTTGTGACAAGGAGGATAAGTCCCCAAAAATATTTGAATTTTTAGTATTACGAATATGAAAAAGGTACTTTTTTATATTGGAAATAAAGTCAATTGTATTTTGATTTGTTTTATCAATTATTTCTTGACTTGGTTCATTAATGTATTTATCCATAATTTTCTTTCTTGATTCAAGAAAAAGTTGTGTATTAATTCTGGGAATATTAATGATACATAGAAAGATATTTATGTATATCTTTTCAATGAAAAATTTTAGTAAATTATGTAATTTACGGATTAATCGAACATTTCGTCTTTTTAATATTTGCCAAATCTTTTTTGGTGATTGTAATTTTTTTAATTTTATACCTTTTATACCATTATACCTTGTTTTGTTAGGACTAACATTTATTCCTGAAATTTCTTTTTTTTTCTCTTTTGTAATTCTTTCTATTTGATTTCGGATTTTGTTTGTTCTATCAGTTAGATCTTTCATTTTTTTTTCTGTTAGTGAATAATTTGTCCAATTCGTAGATCGAATTTGACTAAAAGATTCATGAATTAGTCGATTGTTGCTTATAGAATCTTTTTCTTTTTTAGTTT